TGATATCGGGGGATCAAATGAGTTCTTTATTCATTCATTGAATGATAAATGACTACAAGTGAGGGAGATACGCGATTTAAATAATGGAAGATCCAATATTTCACAATTGTATCTAGAATAACTGGAAAAGTAGAAACAAGACCAGATATAATTTGATCATTATGAGCCAATCCAAAATCGCTGTAGACCGAACCAATCATAAGTTCCCAACCATGGGTCGAGTGAAAGCCGATCCATAAATCAGTAACTAAAAGAATCGAAAAAGCTTTTATTGTGTCACTTAAGTTATAAAGGAATTCTTGAATCCAAGAATTAAGAATGACAAGTTCTTCATTACTCAGAATAAAATAACCACTTAGAATAGCGAAACATATTATATTTGTCGAGAAATGCAAAATAATATGGAGATAATATTCATTGTGTGTTTTGACCAATTGTATCGTTTCCTCGTGTATTCCTATACGAAGTTTTTGTAAAGGTATTTCCGGGTACTCTATCATTTCGTCCAACAGGGAAAGTTCTTCTAATTCTATAAATCTTTCTAGAAGATTTTTCTCTTGAATATCATTCAAAAAAATCTCAGATTGACGGGTATTCCACCAACTAGTAACCCAAGGTTCCAGACTTTTCTTAAATGAGAGAGAAACCCACCAGGGCAAAAATACTATAACTACAATATAGGCCAGGGAGGTTAATGCTTTCTTTTTTTTCATTTTTCTGAAGCACGAATTCTATAACAAGATATCGAACCTATAAATTTATTCCTATATTTTGTGTAATAATTTAGTCCTTGGATTTGGATCCAGGAAGAATATAGAAATATAATAAGGTAAGGGCCTCTTTCTTTTTTCGGATGAAAAAAATAAAAATAAAAAATAAATAAAAATAATAAGTAAATATGATTTCAAGAAATATCTCAATTAGGTAACCTTGAACTAATTTAATCTTCATTTGTTCCTTTCTCTCGATGAATACTCGAAAACCTACTTGAAGTAACGAATATTATTCGGATTTCGGAACAAAAAAAGAAAACCCAATCCCCCCGCGGATCAATTAATTATTGCGAAATGTTTCACCGCCTAACTACAGTCCCAGAATAACATATCAATTCTGAGTCCTGGGTCTAAAAGGATGAATTCCGTATTACGAACTAAATTAAATGTTCGGATATATTTGATGAATGCATACTTAAATTAGATTAGACGTTTGATTTACTAGTATAATGGAATTGAACTCCATACGCACACAAAAACGGTTTTAATAGAAATTTTTTTTATAGTTTCGTTCTTCCGTCTCCCAACTTTTTTCTATGCGTATGTAGATCGTCTCGCAACGAGACGGAGAAATTTCATCAAATACGTTTTGTTCGAATGAATATTCTGAAGAAACTTCAGTTGTATTAAAAAAAATGAGCAAGTTCCTTTCCTCATGCTTAGAAAAAATGTATTTTTCGGTTCATTTCAAAATACTTCAATTGGCACTCGCAAGAAATAAGCCAATTCGGCAGCCTTTTGTTCAATTTCTCGTGGAGTCAAATTCTTATCAGTATGGGTTAAGGGAATGTCTCCTTGGCCTCTGACTTCCATATAAAGGACACGACGGGGATAAAGACCCTCTTTAACCTCCATTCTGATAGATTGGATATCCCCCATAAGGAAACGGAGGAAAATCCGACGATTTATCCCAGGAAATCCCCAACGAAAAATACACACTATTCCTTCTTTTCTATCAAATCGGTCATAACCACTACCCACATTCCACGAAATGGTGCACCACAAATAGGAACTAATGAATAAACCTGCGATCCCATAGAAAGACATCACGATCCCTTGTGGAAAAAAAACGATTTCCTGAGAAGGAAATACAGATATTAGATTTCTACCAAGATAACTTGAAGTTCCAACCACTAAGAATCCCAAGGAACCTAAAAAAAGGATACAGGCCCAATAAAAATTACTTGTTTTTCGAGACCCCGTTATAAGTTCTATCCATATATGTTCTGATCGCCAGTTCATACTATACTAAATCCAGTTGCATTCGATTAGAATTGAGAGAATAACCCAAACAAATGAATTTGACTTTATTCTTCTTGATCCCAAAGTAACTCTCACCAACTAGCACGACTTTGATGGGAACTATTAGGAGTAATTGGTTAGATACATTGACTTTCTATTTTAAATATTCGCCGATCCATTTTTAACCAGCCATACCCGCATTGCATGGACATGCATTTATACAGATATCATGTATCCGTATGCATAAGAGTTCTTTTATTTGTGTTCAGAAGGAACCGCGCATCGTGCCATATTACACTAAATAAATATCTGTATTATGATCCAGTGTTAAAAAAAAATTGATGAGATTTGGTTTGGTCCCGTTGGATCTAGACAATCTTATTTTTTTGGACATAAAGAAATAAAGAAGCCATTGCAACCGCCGGAAATACTAGGCCCACAAAAGGCACAAAAATGGAGGGTAAGTTAAGATCTGTCATAGAATGGTTGCCCCGATTTAAATTTAATATTTATACCTATTATATTATAAAGATATCTTATGATACGTATATCTATTATATATAGAAAAAATAATATTAAAATATTAATTAGTTAATAAGTGCAAGGAATGTAAAACTAAATGAAATTAAGTATATCCTTTTGCCTTTCTACATGAATATGTATCATATCAAATTTCATTTATTGTTCTTCCCCCGTCCTTATCTTCTTTCTATCTTTCTAATATATAACTAATATATTATATATTAGTTATATATTAGGAGTATTAAGTATAAATAAGTAGTTTTTTTTTATTAAAGAGTTTATTTTATTATGAATTCACGACTTTAGATTTTTTATCGTTTTAAGTAATCTAATCCGACAAGGGGTTTTCCATAGTAAAAAGTAGGGTTCTCAGTAGATATATAAATAAACATCTTTCTATTCTATGATATCCTCTATATTTAGATATTTGATATGATTAGCTATGTAATATAATTAAGGTATAGTTATATTTCATTATGTTTATTTCATACATTCTTGCTTGTTATATATTTCATTATTGTCTATATTAATATGTAAAAAGGTCCGAGAAAATTATTTTTCTTTTATTTTCCCCAATTCTTCGAAAGGGGGGAATTTGTTCTTTTATTCGGTCGATAATGGGTTCCGGATTACTAATTATGAATAGAGGTAGGATAAAAAGCAGATCCGGAGGAAAATAGAAAAATAATTATCCGAAACTTCTGACTCTATTACAATATTACAAGTAAAACTTATGTAACCAAAGAAAACACTATTCTTCGTAAGTTTTTTTTTGATTACAGTGAAAAATATAGAAATACTTGTTCACTACAAGACAACTAATTGAATGTAGTGCTATACTTTAATTTTCATTTGTTGAATTTGGATTCAAAGGAAAGAAATCGTGAAGTTGAAATAACTCACTCAGAACGCCTTTTAAAGGATTACGCGGTACGATTGGGTCGAATAAGCCCTTCTGGAATAAATACTCAGCCTCTTGTGAACCCTCGGGTACTGTCGTATTCAATGTTTGTTCAATTACTCTTTTACCCGCGAATGCAATATAGGCATTTGGTTCGGCAATAATAACATCTCCCAACATACCAAAACTGGCTGTTACTCCACCGGTTGTAGGAGATGTAAGAATTGATACATAGAATAACTTTTTATTTAACTGATAATCATATGAAGCAGAAGATATTTTAGCCATTTGCATCAAGCTCAAACTTCCTTCTTGCATTCGTGCTCCTCCCGAAGCACACACAACAATGACAGGCAGAGATCGATTAGTAGCATATTCGATCAAACGGGTAATTTTCTCGCCGACCGCGGACCCCATACTACCTCCTATGAACTGAAAATCCATAACCCCAATGGCTATCGGAATACCATTTAGTTGACCTATGCCTGTTTGAACAGCTTCAGTTAAACCTGTCTCTCTTTGATAAGAATCTATACGATCTCTATAAGACTCTTCTTCTGAATGAAATTCAATAGGGTCTATAGAGACGATATCCTCATCCATAGGATCCCAAGTGCCCGGATCAATCGAAAGTTCGATTCTATCTAAACTACTCATTTTCAAATGATACCCACACTGTTCACAAATATTCATTTTTGACCTAAAAAATTTTTTATAGTTTAACCCATAACAATTTTCGCATTGAACCCATAAATGTTTGTATTTTTGACTTATATCGATATGATTAGAGTCCTCATCATTAGAGTTCTCTCTTATATTGAAATCGTTGCCATTACTCTCAGTTTTTATATTAGAACCCTCGCTTTCACTGTCACTTACACTTTCAGTTTTTATATTAGAACTCTCGCTTTCACTACCACTTATACTTTCAGTACAAATAAAACGATAAAGATTACTGTCACTGTAATTGTCGGTACCGCCCGAAAGAGAACTATTAATAGTGACTTCAAAACGAAGATAACTGTCAATGCAACTATTAATGTGATTATTCCAATTAAATTGAGTATCATACATGTAAGGATAATAGTAGTGATTCTTACTTTTAGACTCACTATCCAAATAATTCGAAAAAAAGTTTTCTAGTTCACTCAGAAAAGAACTATCATTGTCAATCTCAAAAATCTGATTTTCAATATCAAAATATACAGAATAACTGTCACCATTACTATCCCTAACTAAAAAAGTGTCATCAGAGATCAAACTCCAAATATTCCTGATATCAAATAAATAATCAACATTAATTAAACTATAACTGTCACTATTACTCCAATTAGTAGTGTTTTCCCCCGTATCATTTAGAACGGATTCGTCGCTTCCACTGGTATATCCAATAGGATCAGAAATACCCATTGATTTACTTAGCCCACACCTATGTTCTAATTTTTCGTTAAACAACATAGAATTAACCCACTCTTTTTCCATAGAACCTTCCCGCCCCCTATTTGATGAAAATACAATAGATGAATAGTCATTCGATGAATAATAATTTTACTGTTTTAATTCCTATCAGAATTAAGCATATGTTAAGCATATGGATCTAATCATTAGGGCTTTTAACTAACAACGGGTGAGTATTATATTAAATTAAAAATGAAAAGAAATGATTTTCTCTTTTTGTTTGGAGAATCCGGAGTATTACTTCGATCTCTATATATATCGAATTTTTTACTCAATTATATTCTAAATAGAAAGAAAGGTTTCTCTCTTATGTCATGTACAAATTCCCTAAGGAAAAGATATTATTTTTCCTATAAATATAAATAAGGAGTTCATTATCATATAATCTCGTATCGTATAATAATATGTTTCTATTGTAACATGGAACGAAAAAGACAATATACAGATGTAAGTAGAAAGAATCCTTCCCTGACTTGATCTATAGCCTGAGACTGCGGAATATAAAATGATCCGCAAATCCCAAGTATCCATACTATTAATTATTAATTATGGATCTAATTCTAATAATAAACACTAGGAGTATGGGGTTGTTTAGTCTTCGATCTTGTATATAGATTTTATATAATCTATATACTAAATACCACTAGTATATAGATTACTATATATTTACTATAATTTAATATTTACTATCTAGTACTATACTATATATTACTAATATTTATTACTATTTTATTTTATTACTATTTTTTATTATATTATTTTATTATATTATTATATATAGTTTTATATATAGTTTTTTATATATAGTTTTTATATTTAGTTATAGTACATTTAGTTTAGTATACTCATTCTTTATTCTATACAGTCGGCTCAATCCTTTTTTTTAAGGAAAAGATTGGGCCGAGTTTAATTGCAACAATTAGAAGAACAAACGGGAATTAGTGAATTCTGCGTGCTTATTTTTTGACATCTAGCTTATCTACCGGTTCGAACTCGAATTTGATCGCCTTCCATACTTCACAAGCGGCAGCTAGCTCAGGGCTCCATTTAGAAGCTTCACGGATAATTTCATTACCTTCACTAGCAAGATCACGTCCCTCATTACGAGCTTGTACACATGCTTCTAAAGCCACTCGATTAGCTACTGCACCCGGCGCATTCCCCCAAGGATGTCCTAAAGTTCCCCCGCCGAACTGTAGCACAGAATCATCCCCGAAGATTTCAGTCAAGGCAGGCATATGCCAAACATGAATACCCCCGGAAGCCACGGGCAAAACGCCTGGCATAGAGACCCAATCTTGGGTGAAGAAAATACCACGACTTCGGTCTTTTTCAATAAAATCATCGCGTAATAAATCGACAAAACCTAAAGTCATCTCACGTTCCCCTTCCAGTTTACCTACTACTGTACCAGCGTGAATATGATCTCCACCAGACATACGTAATGCTTTCGCTAGTACACGAAAATGCATACCATGATTTTTCTGTCTATCAATAACTGCATGCATTGCGCGGTGAATGTGAAGAAGTAGGCCGTTGTCGCGGCAATAATGAGCCAAGCTAGTATTTGCGGTGAAGCCCCCGGTTAAATAGTCATGCATTACGATAGGAACTCCCAATTCTCTAGCACATACAGCTCTTTTGATCATTTCTTCACACGTACCCGCAGTCGCATTCAAGTAATGTCCTTTGATTTCGCCCGTTTCGGCTTGCGCTTTATAAAGTGCTTCGGCACAAAATAAGAAACGATCTCTCCAACGCATAAATGGTTGGGAATTCACGTTTTCATCATCCTTGGTAAAATCAAGTCCACCACGTAGACATTCATAACACGCCCTACCGTAGTTCTTTGCGGATAATCCCAATTTTGGTTTAATGGTACATCCCAATAGGGGACGACCGTACTTGTTCAATTTATCTCGTTCAGCTTGGATGCCGTGGGGCGGGCCTTCGAAAGTTTTGGAATAAGCAGGGGGAATTCGTAGATCCTCTAGACGTAGAGCTCGTAAGGCTTTAAAACCAAATACATTACCCACAATGGAAGTAAACATGTTAGTAACAGAACCTTCTTCGAAAAGGTCTAAAGGATAAGCTACATAAGCAATATATTGATTATCTTCCCCAATAACTTTCTCGATGCCGTAGCATCGTCCTTTGTAACGATCAAGACTGGTAAGTCCATCAGTCCACACAGTTGTCCATGTACCAGTAGAAGACTCGGCAGCTACTGCAGCCCCTGCTTCTTCAGGCGGAACCCCCGGTTGCGGAGTTACTCGGAATGCTGCCAAGATATCAGTATCCTTGGTTTTGTATTCAGGAGTATAATAAGTCAATTTGTAATCTTTAACACCGGCTTTGAATCCAACACTTGCTTTAGTCTCTGTTTGTGGTGACATAAGTCCCTCCCTACAACTCATGAATTAAGAATTCTCACAACAACAAGGTCTACTCGATATGGATTAGGCGTAAATAAATGAAATGAAACCTTTGACAAAAATCCTTCAAAAAAATATTCAACTAATATTAGCAACTAATTACAATGTTAAAATGGTTTATTATTAGACCATGTATTTGATTCGTCAAATACATTATTATTGTATACTCTTTGATATATATGACGCAACCCAATCCTTGTTTTGCAAGTTTATAATTAAACCCCTTCTTATTATTAATATTAATCTAATAAATACTAAGAAAAATTCCCCCTTGACACTGATATATGTTGTATATATATGTAAATCCTAGATGTAAAAATAGGCATAATTCACCCACGAAAAGGTGTAAAAAAATCGGTGGAAATTCATATGCAAAAATTGATATGCAAAATAAGAACAATGGATGGTAAGATCGAAATAATGAATCATAAATGAGTTCGGGTTCGAATTCCATATCTATCCATATTATCTATTATCTATAGACATCAGAACAATCATTTTGCATAATGATAAACACATTTACTCACAATTCTTATTTATCTACTTGATAAAAAAAGGATTGGTTGAGCTTGAAAATTTACTTATTCAATGAATAAACGATTGAATTGAATTCGTTTGAGTAGTACCGACTAAATCGAATGCTAACTCCAGTTATTTCTTATTGAATTAATCGATCAACTTGCTATTGGACATTGATTTTCGATTCGGTACTCTTCGATCCAAAATTTTGACATATTTCACTTTAATTATGATTATGAGAATAAATCCTACTACTTCCGGTCCTGCGGTTTCTACACTCGAAGAAAAAAACCGAGGACGTATCGCTCAAATTATTGGTCCAGTACTGGATGTCGTTTTTTCCCCGGGCAGGATGCCTAATATTTATAACGCTTTGGTAGTTAAGGGTCGAGATGCGGTGGGCCAGCAAATTAATGTTACTTGTGAGGTACAACAATTATTAGGAAATAATCGAGTTAGAGCTGTCGCTATGAGTGCTACAGATGGTCTGACGAGAGGGATGGAAGTGATTGACACTGGAGCTCCTCTAAGTGTTCCAGTTGGCGGAGCGACTCTCGGACGAATTTTCAACGTTCTTGGAGAGCCTGTTGATAATTTAGGTCCTGTCGACACCCGTACAACATCTCCTATTCATAGATCCGCACCTGCCTTTATACAGTTAGATACGAAATTATCAATCTTTGAAACAGGAATTAAAGTGGTGGATCTTTTAGCTCCCTATCGCCGTGGCGGAAAAATCGGGCTATTTGGGGGAGCTGGAGTGGGTAAAACAGTACTCATCATGGAATTGATCAACAACATTGCCAAAGCTCATGGGGGCGTATCCGTATTCGGCGGAGTAGGCGAACGTACTCGTGAAGGAAATGATCTCTACATGGAAATGAAAGAATCTGGAGTGATTAATGAAAAAAATATTACAGACTCCAAAGTAGCTCTAGTCTATGGTCAAATGAATGAACCGCCGGGAGCTCGTATGAGAGTTGGATTGACTGCCCTAACCATGGCGGAATACTTCCGGGACGTTAATGAACAAGACGTACTTCTATTCATCGACAATATATTTCGTTTCGTCCAAGCAGGATCCGAGGTATCCGCCTTATTAGGGAGAATGCCTTCCGCAGTGGGTTATCAGCCTACTCTTAGTACAGAAATGGGTTCTTTGCAAGAAAGAATTACTTCTACCAAAGAGGGATCTATAACTTCGATCCAAGCAGTTTATGTACCTGCGGACGATTTGACCGACCCAGCTCCTGCCACGACATTTGCACATTTAGATGCTACTACCGTACTCTCAAGGGGATTAGCTGCCAAAGGTATTTATCCTGCAGTAGATCCTTTAGATTCAACGTCAACTATGTTACAACCTCGGATCGTTGGTGAGGAACATTATGAAACTGCGCAAAGAGTTAAGCAAACTTCACAACGTTACAAAGAACTTCAGGACATTATAGCTATCCTTGGGTTAGACGAATTATCCGAAGAGGATCGTTTAACTGTAGCAAGAGCGCGAAAAATTGAGCGTTTCTTATCACAACCCTTCTTCGTGGCAGAAGTATTTACCGGTTCTCCCGGAAAATATGTTGGTCTTGCAGAAACTATTAGGGGGTTTCAACTGATCCTTTCCGGAGAATTAGACGGTCTTCCCGAGCAGGCTTTTTATTTGGTGGGTAACATCGATGAAGCTACCGCGAAAGCTATGAACTTAGAAGAGGAGAGCAAATTGAAGAAATGACCTTAAATCTTTGTGTACTGACTCCTAATCGAATTATTTGGGATTCAGAAGTTAAAGAAATCATTTTATCTACTAATAGTGGACAAATTGGCGTATTACCAAACCACGCCCCTATTGCCACGGCCGTAGATATAGGTCTTTTGAGAATACGTCTTAACGATCAATGGTTAACTGTGGCTCTGATGGGTGGTTTTGCCAGAATAGGTAATAACGAGATCACCATTTTAGGAAATGATGCGGAGATGAGTACTGACATTGATCCTCAAGAAGCTCAACAGGCTCTTGAAATAGCTGAAGCTAACTTAAGTAAGGCTGAGGGTAAGAAACAAGCAATTGAGGCAAATCTAGCTCTCAGACGGGCTAGGACACGAGTAGAGGCCGTCAATGCTATTTCCTACTAGTCAATACATCAATAAAAAAAAAAGAAGTTCTTTAGAAGTCAAAGTATTTTATTATACATTATACACTACATTTTGATTCCGCTAATTGAACACAATCAAATCTAATCTGATACAACTAAAAAAAGGAGGATGGGTAGAAAAACTTATTAGATACCATTGACTCCGGTATCTAATAAGTTCTACCTACTATTGGATTTGAACCAATGACTCCCGCCGTATGAAAGCAATACTCTAACCACTGAGTTAAGTAGGTCGTTTATCACCAAAAGGACCCATCACTTTGGGAATTATAGATAGAATATTATTTCTAAGCAATACCAATCTGTTAACAACAGTAAACGGAACCGAGAACTATCGTGTGGGATCATGGAATATTCATCTTGACAAGAAATTATCTATATGTTAAGATATCTATGACAAGGGCTATAGCTCAGTTAGGTAGAGCACCTCGTTTACACGTGCGCCAACGCTTTTCAAAGGAACCCATTATGCAATGAACATAATTTCTCTTATTGAGAAATCGATGTCTTACTCTATAGGTTCTAGGGAACAAGAGAACAATAGCCTGACAAATGGCTCTTGTTCGGACCGATTCCGGTGCGAATTCAGGTGCCAAACAAAACCCGCCATTGATTTGATAGTTGATAAGGTTAATACCCGGCCTCCTCAATGCTAGGCATAATGAGTATAAGGGCCTCAAAAAAACTTCTTTTCGTTCTATGAACTTTAAGGTGTATGAAGTCTCATATTTGACTCGTTCCGCGGAACGGGAGAGACTCCATTTAACTTAGGTTGATGGTTGATCTAGGCCGAAAGCAGACCTAAGTCAAGGTAACTCTTCTTTGAAACACTTTGGTATTGCTCCTAGATCAGAATATAAATAATGAATCAGAGCACAAGGAGCCATCTCATTATCTTCTTATCTTCCTGTAAAGAAAAGAAAAAAAATATGGTGAACTAACTGTTCTTTACATCAGTTAATGAAAGAGCCCAATGCAACAAAATGCATGTTGGGTCTTTGAAACAGTTCGAATCATTTTGATAATAATAAGTTTGATCTGTTTTACCGAGAAGGTCTACGGTTCGAGTCCGTATAGCCCTAATACATTCTATTTTTGTTTAGTATAGGTTTGATTTCTTCATTAGGACTTGTTTTGTTTATGGACTGATTGGCCGGATTAGTTTGTTTGGTCCATAAAAACGAAAGCACTACCACATGTTCGTGTAAGTACATGTACATAAGGGCAGGAAAATAACAACAATCCATTTCAATAGATCAAAACAATATTTGTCAAATCTCGGATAAAATGCCCGTCCTTTTTCATTAATTATCGTGGATAAATTACTTCCCCCTTCTTGTCCACGATTAAGGAGTTAGTGATACGCGTTTGTTTTGGTATACCCAATTTCACCTAATTTATGAAGGGAAAATTAGGACACGATGTCGTGTAAAAAAACGCCAACCTGACCCAACCAGATCGAATCCTAAGTCACATAGACCTATTATCTTCTTGTCATTGTATTTGTAAAAGTCCCTGAATCTGACTAATCGTTTTTTGGCAGAACAACAACTTTAATTGATTATTTTAGAAATAATGAATTGGTCTTAAATATAATCCATCTAATCTTATATAACTATAGCTATATTAAGTAAAGTTATAAAGTTATTAAAGTTATATAGTGAACTATGGATATAAGCATGTAGCTATAGTATACATTACTATGTTATTTCAATTTCAATTATAGTTAGTTATAACTATTAGTTAATATATCTAATTATATATATATTAACTATATATAAATATAAGTTATAAATATAATATAACTTAATATAACTTATAATGTAATGGTGTTTATAATACTTTCCAAAATTATCGAATATAAATGGTTTAGTTAATAGTTATAACTATCTTAGTAATTTTATTCTAGCATTACTTAATTGCTATTTACTATAATACTATTTATTACTATGATGCTATTTAACTATATGCTATGCTATTTACTTTTACTCTATTTAATTTACTTTTACTATAGTATTACTATGTATACTATAGTATTACTATGTACTCTGGTATTATAGTATTAAGTATTACTATTAATTTAATTCAATTAATTGGAATTCGTTTAATTTAGTTAGTTTTTCATTAGATTAACTAAACTAGTATTGTATTAACGAAAGCTAAACCGATATAGAAAGATCTATACAATGTGCGAGAGTTTTGTTTGTGTAAGAACATCTTATGTTATGCCCACATTATTTCTAATATAGAAATAGAACGAATGAAATAACAAATTTAAGCAAGATTCCGTTGGATGAATCCTTAATTTAAACAAGATATGTCCCACAGCAAACAAACTCTAAACTTAAACTATGCGATTTGATCAAAATCCGTTTTTGTTTCGTCCTAGAAGTTATGGATGAATTGATAATTCCCGTTCGAATAGAATAATTCCGCATATTCCACATTACACATTACTAGGGGTATATTTATGTTTCTGCTTCACGAATATGATATT